ATTAAATCGCAAACTTGACAGATAACCCATAAACTCTAAATTATCTTTAGATAATTGATTTATATTGACCTTTTGCGGTTGAAACCATATGGAAAAATAACATTGCCATAAATTAACAAAATAATATTTCCATTTATTCATCAGAAGCGGCGTATCCTTTGTTGCCAGAATGCATTTTCCGTGATATCTAACATAATGTATCAAAGGATCCTTGAGCAACCCTAGGATCGATGGAAAATTATTAACAAAGACTTTTAAAAAATGTTGTATTTTTCCATAGAATAAAATTCGCTCAAAAAGGACTTCATAAGATGTCGATCGTAAACGAGAAGACCGCCTGCGTAGAAAAAAAAAGATAGATTCGTATTCACATACATGAGAATTATATAAGAACAAGAAAAATCTTGGATTCAAAATTGATTTTTTTTTAATATCAAAATTCTTCCAATTGCAATACTCGTATAGACAGAACCGAAAAAAATGCAAAGAAGAGGCATCTTTTACCCGGTAACGTAGGGTTTGAACCAAGATTTCTAGATGGATGGGATAAGGTATTAGTACATCTAACACATAATTAAAATGTGATAATTTATCTTCTAAAAAGGGAAATATTGAATGAATTGATTGTAAATTATAAGATTTTTTTAATTGTTTTCCTTCGAAAGAGGATCCTAATCTTAGGGAAAATGGAATTTCTACAATCACTGCAAATAAAACAGATATCATTTGATAATAGAAAAGATTGGTATGCCCCAAAAAGGGATTTTGGCTAAAATCCTTAGTGGGAATAATCAAACGATTCTGTTCAGACATCCGCAAAATTAAGCGTTTCACAATAAGTGAACTATATCTTTTGTCATAATCCGCATTTTCCAAGAAAATAGAGCGGTGTCTATTTAATCTATTTAAACCACGATCATAAGCAAGTACATAAATATACTCCCGAAAAAACAGTGGATATAGAAAACTCTGTTGCCGAGCCCCGTCGAACTCTAAATATCCTTGATATTTCTCCATTTGGATTGAAATTCGATTTGAACTGAAAGTAAAGTCTTTTTTTATTGAGTTCTGAAATGACACATAGTGCGATACGGTCAAAATGAGGTATTAGACTACGAAAGCAATAGATACCTCATAAACAGGTAGACTGCTAACCGGATTCTCTATCTTTAATAGGTTTCTGTTCGTTATATTATAGAATAACAAAACAAAATGATTAGAAATCCTTTATTTTTTTAACCTAATCGCTCTTTTGATTTTGGAAATATATATATTTTTTTATCAATATACTGCTTCTTTTACACATCCATCTCCAACCTAACCCAAACAGACTAGGGAAAAAATAATTAGGACTCATGAAAAAATTGATAATAACACGCAAGAAAAAAAATCCTTCCCATACCCGTATTAGGCACTAATCTATTTTTAACATTTAATTAGATCGGGTAATTTTTCAAATTACGAATGGAAGCTCGTTTCTTTTTTTTTCCTGGAATCAGGAAAACTGGTTTTTTATCCATCCATTTATTAACTCGACCCAATTTGGAATTCCTTTTTTTTGTTCGCCATCGAAAATAAGGTTGTACCGATCAGGAAAGCAAAAAAAAATGTTATCTGAATTCTCCCTTGATACGACATGCTATTTTTTCCATTCCTTCCTTTCAGGATCAGTCGTGGTCTTACAAACTCTACCGTAAGATCTGTACGAATCCGTTTCTTCATACAAATGTGTAAAAGATGCTAGTCGCACTTAAAAGCCGAGTACTCTACCGTTGAGTTAGCAACCCCAAAAAACAAAAAAAGAAAGTACTGCAAATATGTAGATACAACCAGAATAAAGAAAAAAAAATCAAAATCCAGTCATGTGTGCGTCCGGGATAAATAGATCTATATTCTCTATGAGAGAATTATATTTGGTCGATACACTGTTGTCAATATGATTGTGAATTTTTAATATAGCGAAAAGAATAGAAAAAAATAAATAAAAAAGCTTAACCCCTCGGTTTGTTAGTTCATACAATGAATGAAAACTAAGCCAGTTAGGGTAATCTCAAATCTTTTTATACTTTTTTAGACCCAAATTTTATGGCCTTTAATTTTTTATGAATAATGAATAAATTATATATATAATAATATATATTAGTTTTATTCAGAATTAATATATTATTTTTTTATTTTATATACAGTATTATTTTCATAAATTTGTTTATGATTATAAAACATATGTAGTTGATAGTAGTTGTTAGCAGGGTATTATTAGTATTCCTACTAAGGTACGAATACTAATAAATCGAAATTCTAAAAAAAAATGATGGAAGCGAAAGAGGAGGAAAGAAAAGAGTAGATAAAATTTGATACCAAGCTATATATGAGTCTTTCACATCCTCTTTTTTATGTTTCATTAATTCAATTTCGTGTTATTAAGACTTAATTCCGTAAAAATCCCTGCCTTCTTTGAAATATCCTGGACTGTTCTTGTTGGTTGAGCGCCTTTTTTAAGGAAATCGAGAATAGCAGGAAGATTTAAATAAGTTTTATTAGTTATCGGATCATAAAAACCCACTTTCCGAAGATCTCTTCCTTCTCTTCGGGATCGAACATCAATTGCAACGATTCGATAAACGGCTCATTGGGATAGATGTATATGAATAATACCCCCCCCTAGAAACGTATAAGAGGCTTTGGCCTCGTACGGCTCGAGAAAAATTCAATGAGTAGAAGTTAACTCTCTGTATAAAATACACATATTAAATAGATTAATAAAAACATTAAATCAATTGGCCAGTATTGAAACCCTAAATAGTTTTTCCATAAAAAGCATTCGTACCATTAGTACTCTCGTAACTCAAGTTAAATAACTCTCAAATATCTCAACAGAGAATCCTTAAGTACTCTTTTTTTTGAGTAGTCTCTAACCCTTTTTTGTTTGTCTCATTTTTTAGAATCAAATTTTATTCTTCATTCTGATATAGTTGTTCAAACAATTTAAAACTGGATTTCCTTGTTTCAGGATTCTTTATCCTTACTTTGAATCTTTGGGTTTAGACATTACTTCGGTGATCTTGAATCATTTTATTAAAAAAGGGCAGCAACAAGCCCCTTATTTTGTTTATGATTTCTTTTCTTTCTATCAAAGACTATCAAAGAATCATACAAACGCTTGATTCACGCATGATAGACTTTTGATTCAAAGAATTTTACAATTTTAAGAAAATTTCCTTTTCCATTGTAAAATTGCTTGAAAGGGCTTTTTTTCAATATAAAAAGACTTACGAAGTTGTTCCAACTTATTGATTCGCACTAACCCTAGATCCTTACTCCCGCTAAAGGAATAAAAACTTTCTATTCTCCTCGAGCTCCACCCTGTACTCTTTTTTATATTCCAAAAAAGTGTAGCACTTTAGTAAAATAGAACACAAAATGTCGAGCCAAGAGCAACTATATTCCTATATAAAAAGTGGCGGATCAAAAAATCCACAGCAGATCATGTCCTTCAGTTCAAGTCGCACGTTGCTTTCTACCACATCGTTTTAAAAGAAGTTTTACCGTAACATTCCTCTAGTTTGTGTAATTGATTCAATTATGGAATCATGAATAGTCATAGTTCAGTCAGTATATCGTAATCTATACTTTTTCTTTCTCTATGAATGGAGTAGTGAATTTACGCGTAAAAGGTTCAGTCAGAATTCAAATGAATCCCATATTAGATTGTATATATGTAAATTCGAAATTTGAATAGAACTATATTTATATATATAAATTTCTATTCAAACTCTTATAATCTAAGGTTCTACCTTATTTACCCGCAGCACACACAATAAAAAAAAATAAAATAGATTTTTTTTTGAATTGGGTTGAAATTATGAAAAATAAGTTGATTATTCTTTTCATTTCAATATTTTATATATAATATATCTTGGATTTTTAAACAGAAAGAGAAAGATGGTGTACAAAGGCAATAGAAGATTTATTCCGTAATGACTGTACTCTGGGACGGAAGGATTCGAACCTCCGAATAGCGGGACCAAAACCCGTTGCCTTACCGCTTGGCTACGCCCCATTTCGATTTTTATTCAAGACTACTAAAAGAGTAATATTGCTATTGGTTGTTCGTCAATTCAATTTAAGCTCAAATTAAATATAGATTACATTGGTGCTAGAGTTTTGACACGTGTAGATAGCAAATCAAACTGACTTTATTGATCATTACATAGAATTCAATTAAGATATTGTATGAAAATATTATTTCTTTAATTCTCATAAGAGAATGAAAGGATTTTTGATTGAGTAAGTTCAACAAAGTCTTTTTAGACTATCTTTCTTTATTTTTTCCTTATATAAAAAATATATTAATAACTCAATCAAAATTAAATTATCCACAAGAACACCAATTTTTGTTATGCTTAATATATTTAATTTGATCTGTATTTGTTTTAATTCTGCCCTTTTTTCAAGCACTTTTTTAGTCGCCAAATTGCCGGAGGCCTACGCCTTTTTGAATCCAATCGTAGATGTTATGCCCGTAATACCTCTTTTCTTTCTTCTCTTAGCCTTTGTTTGGCAAGCAGCTGTAAGTTTTCGATGAAATTCTTAATACTGTCTTAGAAAAATTCACGATTTTTATTCTTCCAACAATTCAAAAGATCAAAAAAATCTTGACGTATGAACGAACTCTCAATTCAAACATTGAATTTTTTTGGTAGCCATCCTAAATCTGGATCATTCTATTTCCTAAATTTTATCCTCTTTTCCCTAAATTAAAGAACCTAATTAGATTTGAGCTCACAAAAAAAATATCTAGATGTTGGTATGCAAATCTGTTTGAATATTAAAGACTCGACTATATAGCGTATTACAAATGACTTTCTGAAACCTTTTTTTATTTATTTTTTGGTATCAAAATTAGATATTTGGTATAAAAATAGAGAATCTATTCTCTTTTTTTTTTTTTTTAGTAAGATCTTGGAGATTGTGTAATGCTTACTCTCAAACTTTTTGTATACACTGTAGTTATATTCTTTGTTTCTCTCTTCATATTTGGATTCCTATCTAATGATCCAGGACGTAATCCGGGACGTGAAGAATAAAAAATAAAGGTTTTTTTATTGCTTTAGTTAATTAGTGGAAATGCTCGAATTTTATTAGTATTTTATCTATTACACATCATCAAAAGGAGAAAGGGAAAGAGAGGGATTCGAACCCTCGGTACGATTAACTCGTACAATGGATTAGCAATCCAACGCTTTAGTCCACTCAGCCATCTCTCCTAATCGAAAGGGGATACTTATTAGGTTCCACTATAAAAAAAGGCTTTAAAAAAACCCTTCTCCACTTTATTCTTTAAAAACTTTCTTTTTTTGTATAGATTTTTCTTTATATTATATATATTTTTTCATTTTCTATATTTTATTATATATATAATTTATTTTTTATTATATAAATATATTTATCATCTATTTATATATATAATATATATTACTATTATATATATATATAACTTTTATTATAGAACTTTCTCAGCAATTCTATTTACATAAAAAATTTAGATAAAGATTAGATAAAGAAAAGGCTCGAACTCAAAAGATAAATAAATAAAACTACAATAATAAAAATAGAGAATCCTCTTTTTATTTTGTCTCGTCCAAACACAAGTAAAAGATCTTTTTTATTTTAATAGCCTGGCCTGGCCAGTCCCCAGCCGGGCCTTTTTTTGTTAAAGTTAAAAGACTCATCCAATGGAGTTTTAGGAAAAAAAGATCTGAAATTGAAAAAAAAAAAAGGGGGAATACGCTTTACTAATTTTATTAAGTCTACGCTAGAATTTTATAATTTTTTTTTTCATTTTTTTTTATTACACCCCCGATTACTTTGTTCGACAAAAGGTCCATTTATATACAATAATTGCATTGTAGCGGGTATAGTTTAGTGGTAAAAGTGTGATTCGTTCCTTTAATCCCTTTAATAGTTAAAGGGTCTCTCGGTTTGATTCATCTTCCGATCAAAAACTTTATTTCTTAAAAGGATTTAGTCCTTTACCTTTCAATGAAAAATTCAAGGAAGATTATAGATTCTCGTAATTTGTATCCAAAGACTCTAATCAATTGTAAATTTGGATTATGAAATTCCGAAACATAATTTTTGAATTGGATGACTATTTACAATTCAATAAGTATAACAAGAGGATCCATGGATAAAGCTAGAAAAGTTTCTTTCTAATCGTAACTAAATCTTCAGTTCTATTCATTGTTTGGTATAGAAAAATTGAAGCAAAATAGCTATTAAACGAGAACTTTGGTTTACTAAAGACATCGACATATTATATTGTTTTAGCTCGGTGGAAACAAAATACTTTTCCTAAGGATTCCGTTAAATAGAAATAAAGAACGAAGTAACTAGAAAGATTGTTAGAGTTCTCCTTTTCTATCTTCTAGAAGGATCATCTATAAAGCAAAATTTTCTGTGAAAGCACCCGGATGAAAAAAAAGCTAACATAGATGTTATGGGTCGAATTTTTATTTCGTTCCCGTCGTATTTTATTTGGTAATTTCGCCATACATCATAAAGGAGCCGAATGAAACCAAAGTTTCATGTTCGGTTTTGAATTAGAGACGTTAAAAATATAAAAATGATCAGTCGACGTCGACTAAAACCCTTAGCCTTCCAAGCTAACGATGCGGGTTCGATTCCCGCTACCCGCTCTAAATTATAAATAGCCCCCCTCCCCTTTTTTCTTTTATTAGAGACAATTTTATGTATTAGAATTGTCTAATAGCAATTGTGTATTGAATTCACTTCAATACACAATTGCTAAAAAGATTTCGCACCTTCTTTTTTTTTTTACAACTGTAAAGTCAAAAAAAGCGAAAAGCGTCCATTGTCTAATGGATAGGACATAGGTCTTCTAAACCTTTGGTATAGGTTCAAATCCTATTGGACGCAATATCAATATATCTATATTGATATTTATCTATTATTTCCATTATATTATATATATATATTATATAATATTTTTTTATTCTATTTAGAAAAAAGATAAGAAAGAATATAGAATAAGAAAAAAATTCTGAATGCTTTAAGATTTAATATTAAACAGATATTAATTATATATTTCTTTCTATTATATATACTTAACTTAGATATACTTCTATTTATAGAATTATAGAATTTCTTAAAAATTAAATTCAAGAATAAAATTGACTAAAGAAAAAAAAAAAAAGAATGATCCATTTACTTTTTTATACTTTCTCCTGAAGTATAAAACGTTCCAGTTGTTCTTGAATACCTTCTTTCAACAAGCTTTCTGCTTCAGCGGTTAATGTCTTAGTAGAGGATATGATTTCTTGGAACTGAGGTTTATTCGTTTTTAAGTAAGTGCGTAACTGAACGAGAAATTTTCTTACTTGTCCAATTTCTAATCCATCCAGATAACCATTTGTTCCGGTATAAATGGTCATTATCTGTTCTTCCACTGTGAGAGGGGCTGATTGGGATTGTTTCAGT